ATGCAGCGTTGATTTTTTTCTACTAATCATAAAGATATTGGTACTTTATATTTTATTTTCGGTGCTTGAGCTGGAATGGTTGGAACCTCTCTGAGGTTGATTATTCGAGCTGAATTAGGTCAACCAGGTAGCCTTATTGGAGATGACCAAATTTATAATGTTATTGTAACTGCTCATGCTTTTGTCATAATTTTTTTTATAGTAATGCCAATTATAATTGGTGGTTTTGGAAACTGGTTAGTTCCTTTAATATTAGGAGCTCCTGATATAGCATTCCCACGTATAAATAATATAAGATTTTGATTACTTCCTCCTTCTCTAACATTGCTTTTATTTAGAGGAATAGTAGAAAGAGGAGTTGGTACTGGGTGAACAGTATACCCTCCCCTTGCAGGATCTATTGCCCATGCTGGAGCTTCAGTTGATATGGGTATTTTTTCTTTACACCTTGCAGGTGTTTCATCTATTCTAGGTGCAGCAAATTTTATAACTACCGTTTTAAATATACGACCTAGTGGTATAACTATAGACCGAATGCCTCTTTTTGTATGAGCAGTTTTCATTACTGCTATCTTATTACTTCTTTCTCTACCCGTTTTGGCTGGAGCTATTACAATATTATTAACAGATCGTAACCTTAATACTTCTTTTTTTGATCCTGCTGGAGGTGGAGATCCTGTTCTTTACCAACATCTTTTTTGATTTTTTGGACACCCCGAAGTTTATATTCTTATTCTACCAGGATTTGGTATAATTTCACATATTGTTAGACAAGAATCAGGCAAAAAAGAATCTTTTGGTACACTTGGTATAATTTACGCTATGTTGGCTATTGGTATTTTAGGTTTCGTAGTTTGAGCTCATCATATATTCACAGTAGGAATGGATGTTGACACTCGAGCTTATTTTACTTCCGCAACCATAATTATTGCCATTCCCACTGGAATTAAAATTTTCAGGTGATTAGGTACTCTTCATGGGACACGAATTAACTATAGACCTTCTATGTTATGAGCTTTAGGGTTTATTTTCCTATTCACTGTAGGGGGATTAACAGGGGTTGTATTATCAAACTCCTCAATCGACATCATCCTTCATGATACATATTATGTAGTTGCTCACTTCCATTATGTACTCTCCATAGGAGCAGTCTTCGGAATTTTTGCAGGAATTGCTCATTGATTTCCTTTATTTACAGGAGTAATGCTTAACCAAAAATGATTAAAAGTACATTTTTTCACAATATTTATTGGAGTTAATTTAACATTTTTTCCTCAACATTTTTTAGGTTTAAATGGTATACCTCGACGTTACTCTGACTACCCAGATGCCTTTACTACTTGAAATGTGGTATCTTCTATAGGATCCATGGTTTCTCTGGTGGCTGCACTAGGGTTTGTTATTATTGTCTGAGAAGGATTAGTTTCAAAACGACCAATTTTATTTAATCTTTACCTTTCTTCTTCTATTGAATGACACCATTCATATCCTCCTGCAGATCACAGGTATATGGAAATTCCTATACTTTCTAATTACTAAAATGGCAGAAATATGCGTAAGATTTAGGTTCTTATTATGAAATAAAATTTTCTTTTAGTAACTAAAATGGCAGAAATATGCGTAAGATTTAAGCTCTTATTATGAAATAAAATTTTCTTTTAGTAAATGACAACATGAGGTTACTTTGGACTTCAAGATAGGGCGTCCCCTTTAATAGAACAATTAATTTTTTTTCATGACCATGCAATGGTTGTGATTATTCTAATTGTAAGTTTCGTCGGCTATATAATAGGATCTTTATTTTTTAATAAATTTATTCACCGATTCCTTCTAGAAAACCAAAATATTGAAATTGTATGAACAATTGTTCCTGCTGTAATTCTTATTTTTATTGCTTTACCTTCTTTGCGACTTCTTTACCTTTTAGATGAAGTAAATAAACCAAGAGTAACTCTTAAAGTTATTGGTCATCAGTGATACTGAAGTTATGAATATTCTGATTTCCTTCAAGTAGAATTTGATTCTTATATAACTCCAACTGCTGAGCTGGAGGAAAATGGGTTTCGGCTTCTAGATGTGGATAATCGTACTGTTTTACCTATAAATACACAAGTCCGAGTTCTTATTAGAGCTGCAGATGTGATTCACTCTTGAACTGTCCCTGCATTAGGTGTAAAGGCAGATGCTATTCCAGGACGTCTTAACCAGGTTAATTTTCTAGTTAACCGTCCTGGTCTTTTTTATGGTCAGTGTTCAGAAATTTGTGGAGCAAATCACAGATTTATGCCTATTGTTATTGAAAGAGTTAATGTAGATAGATTTCTAAGATGAATTTACAATTTATCAGAGTAGTTCAGTGGCTGATTTAAAGTACAAGTCTTTTAAACTTGTTATGGTATTTATACCCTGAGTTGAAATGCCTCAAATAGCGCCTCTTATATGGTTACCTCTTATGTTAATAATCGTTTTAACTTTTATAATTTTCATAACTATAAATTATTTTTTTTCTTTTGTTAAAAGAGATAGAAAATCAGTTCAAAAAACTGAGCTTTTAGAAAAAACCTGACAATGATAACAAGTCTTTTCTCTGTTTTTGACCCTTCTTCAGGAATTTTTAATTTATCTTTAAACTGATTATCCACTTTTTTAGGTTTGCTTATTATACCTTACTTATATTGAGTGTCTCCTTCACGATGAGTTTTCATCTGAAATAAAGTTTTAAGAGTACTTTACTCTGAATTTCGAGTTCTTTTAGGTTCAAGATCATCAGCCTTGACCTTAGTTTTTATTTCTTTATTCAGATTAATTGTTTATAATAATTTTCTAGGACTTTTCCCTTACGTTTTCACAAGATCCAGACATTTAGTTGTTACTTTATCCTTATCCTTACCTCTATGACTGGCTTTTATAGTGTTTGGATGATTTAACAATACCCAGCATATATTTGCCCACCTAGTCCCTAATGGAACTCCTGGACTTTTAATACCATTTATAGTTTTAATTGAAACAGTTAGAAATGTAATTCGACCAGGAACCCTTGCTGTTCGTTTAGCTGCGAATATAGTAGCTGGCCATCTTTTACTAAGTCTCATAGGAGGAGCTGGTGTTGGTATGGGATTTGTTATATTATTTTTCCTAGTTTCATCCCAAGTACTTCTACTAGTCTTAGAAGTAGCTGTCTCTATTATCCAATCTTATGTATTTGCCATTCTTAGAACATTATATGCTAGTGAAGTTGTTTAAATATTTTTTTAGTATAACAAGTACACCAGACTTCCAATCTGAAAGTCTAGAAACTAGAAAAAATATATAATGGTTTTTTAGTATAGAAAGTACGCTTGATTTACACTCAAGAAGGTCATTTGAATGAAAGAACTTATTTATGTTTTATTCTTTTTTATTATAGTAATTTTTTTAGTAAGAACAGTGGTAATAATGGTTGCTTCTTTACTTTCTAAAAAAACCATTATGGACCGTGAAAAAAATTCTCCTTACGAGTGTGGGTTTGACCCTAAAGGATCCGGACGACTACCATTTTCGCTTCGTTTTTTTCTAATTGCTGTAATTTTTCTAATTTTTGATGTTGAAATTACATTACTTTTACCTCTAGTGTGTATTTTATATTTAGTAGATATTTATTCTTGAACATTAACAGGACTTCTATTCCTTTTAGTGTTATTATTTGGACTTTACTATGAATGAAAGGAAGGAGCCCTTGATTGATCAAACTAATGACATCTCACGGACATCATGGTTACCATCTTGTCGATATAAGACCTTGACCATTAACTGGTTCAATTAGAGCTATAATACTTACAACAGGACTAGTAAAATGGTTTCATTTATTTAATATAGATTTATTATGCCTAGGTCTACTAGGTACTTTACTAACTATGATGCAATGGTGGCGAGACGTTACCCGTGAAGGAACTTACCAAGGCCTTCATACTAGATTAGTCACTAAAGGATTGCGATGGGGAATAATTTTATTTATTGCTTCGGAGGTACTGTTCTTTTTTTCTTTTTTCTGAGCTTTTTTTCACAGAAGTTTATCCCCTGCTGTAGAGATTGGAATAACATGACCACCTCAAGGTATTCAACCTTTTAATCCTTTCCAAATTCCACTACTTAATACAACCATTCTGCTATCATCAGGAGCTACTGTAACTTGAGCTCATCATGCTATTATAGAGTCTAACCACACACAGGCTATCCAAAGGCTTGGTCTAACTATTTTGCTAGGATTTTACTTTACGTTTCTTCAAGCTTTAGAATATGTAGAAGCATCATTTACAATTGCCGATTCTGTTTACGGTTCTACCTTTTTTGTTGCTACCGGTTTTCATGGTCTTCACGTTATTATTGGTTCTTTATTTTTAACTGTCTGCTGGTTTCGTCTTTACAACTGCCATTTTTCCTCAGGACATCACTTCGGTTTTGAAGCAGCTGCATGATATTGACACTTTGTAGATGTTGTGTGATTATTCCTTTATGTGTTCATTTACTGATGAGGTAGATAGAGTAGTATTTCTAAAAAGAATTTATGATTTGCAATTATAAGATGTAATTATTTTACCTACTTTAGATTAAAAAGTGAAGGTCACATTTGGTTTCGGCCCAAAAATTCGGTTAAATAAACCTTTAATCTTTACTCTAACTTTGAAAGAAGCCAAAACATTAGAGGTAAGTCACTGTTAATGACTGAATTGAGCTTTACTCCTTTCAAGAAGGTATCTAGGTGGAGGTCTGGGTTTCTAACCTTTGACCTAAGTGGTTAAATTCCATTTATACTTTGTTCTTTTAGTGTAACATAACACACTACATTTTCGTTGTAGAGATGAAGACATCTTCAAAGAATAGTTATTTACAGACCTTAGTCACTTGTGCATTTTCAGCGCACTATTCTTTCTTAAATTATATAAATCTATAAATCCAAAATAAAAATAAATGCTATTCAAAAAAAGAACCTGACTAAAAACACTTTAATGTTATTATCCTGAGCTCTTTGTAGTTTTTTTCTAGAAAAGCTTAAATTTATATAAATACCCTGGGCCCCTAAGAATTCTGTTCATCCTTTATCCATATAAGATTGTAGTCTATTCCCGATATTAAAAGCAGGCTTACCAACAGTTACTCCCGATAATTTAGGAAGAAACCATATGGAACCAAGAAAATGAATTAAGACTGGACGCTTCAAGGTTCCCCCGAAATCATAAGATACCAATATATAACCAAGTAATCCTCTTAAAGTAATAATAAAAATTGGAAATATTTTTAACAAAGTAGGTATACAGATTAAATAAGGATCTGGAAGAATAGTTCATATCAGAGTTCCACCTCTTATTAAAGATCCTAACCCTAAGGCCACTATAGGTGAAGTTATAACTCTAGCCCTATCTGAAAGATTAGAAAGTGGCTCTAAACGAAACCTTGAAGTTAAACTTAAAAAAAATAACCGGCAAGAGTACGAAACAGTCAAAGCAGTAGCCAATGTAAACAATACTCAGATTACTCAATTAATATTAGATGAAAAAGCAAGCTCCAAAATTAAGTCTTTTGAGTAAAACCCTGCTAAAAAAGGTATTCCACACAGTGCTAAGTTTGCCGAATTAAAGCATATTATAGTTAAAGGTATAGATTTAGTGATTCTTCCTATTATTCGAATGTCTTGATACTCTTTTACATTATGAATTACAACTCCAGCACATAAAAATAGTAAAGCTTTGAATAAAGCGTGAGTTAACAAATGAAAAAATGCTAATACTGGATATCCTAGACCTAAAGTTCTAATTATTACACCTAATTGTCTTAAAGTTGAAAGAGCAATAATTTTTTTTAAATCATATTCAAAATTTGCCCCTAAACCAGCCATAAATATTGTCAAAGCTGAAATTAACAACAAAGTTGTTTGAGTTATAGAATTTATAAGAGTAGGCCTAAACCGAATTAAAAGATAAACCCCAGCTGTTACCAAGGTTGACGAATGTACTAAGGCAGAAACCGGTGTAGGAGCAGCTATTGCCGCTGGAAGTCAGGCCGAAAAAGGTATTTGAGCTCTTTTTGTTGAAGCCGCTAAAATAACTAGTATATTTAGAAAAACCATTTCTTCTTCCAGTAGACTTACATTATGGTAGAAGTTTCACCTTCCTATATGAAATATAATCGTAATACCAATTAAGATAGCTACATCTCCAACTCGATTAGATAAAATTGTAATTATACCAGCGTTAGATGATTTCTCATTTTGGTAAAAAATAACTAAAATATAAGATACCAAACCGAGACCATCCCATCCTAATAAAATTCTAATTAAATTTGGCCTTCTAATTATTAATACCATAGAGAGAACAAATATAAGAACTAAATATAAAAATCGCTCAGAATGAGGATGGCCTGCTATATATTCTTTCCTGTAAAATAAAACCATAGCTGAAATAAAAGATACACAACTTAAGAAAAGAGTAGATATTCAATCCAGAATAATCACAAACTCCACAAAAGAAGAATTAATAGTACATAACTCCCATTCTAAAACAAACGCTGAATTAGTTAGTATAAGTCAAAAAGACTCTAAAAGGTTAAATATTCTGAATATTCTTAAAAAGATTATCCTTCTATTTCTTAAACAAAGTTTTCATAACATGATTTTAAGTGAGTATTTCACATCTCCAGTGCCACAAACTGGTGTTTTTATTAAACTACAAAAATAAATAAACAATATAAAAGATCTTTTTAAAATTAAAACGTTCAAAGGAAATCAATGAAGAAGTAAAGTTAAAAACTCTTGAGTTTTTCCAGGACAATAAGAATAAAATGAATTAAAGAATACTCCATGTTGTCTTGAAGAGAATAAATAAATTCTGTAGGAAGCTCTAATAAAAGAAAGTAAAGCAAGTCCTAAAATTCTAGATCACTCTCATCTTATAACTCTTCTTAATAAATTAATTTCTCCAAGTAAATTAATTGTCGGAGGAGCAGCTATATTTCCCGCAGAAAGTATAAACCACCAAAACCCAATTCTTGGTATAATCACTAATAAACCTTTATTAATGAATAACCTCCGAGATGAAGTTCGAGAATAAACTACATTTGCCAAGTAAAACAAACCTGAAGAACAAAGACCATGTCCCACTATAATAACTACTCTTCCTGACAAACCTCAAATATTACATAATATAATTCCTGTTAATACCAGTCCTATATGAGCCACAGAAGAATACGCAATGAGTGATTTTATATCAGTTTGACGTAAACATAAAACACTTACTAATATCCCGCCTAGAATTCCTAATATAAATCATACTCATGTAAACCTTTTATTAATTTTTAAAAAGATTGGCAAGATACGAATTAAACCATATCCTCCTAATTTAAGTAAAACTCCTGCTAAAACCATTGATCCTGCTACTGGCGCCTCTACATGGGCCTTTGGTAACCATAAGTGACAAAAATATATAGGTAATTTAACCAAAAAGGCAAATACACTAGCAAAATATCATAACGTAAAAATAAAACTAGAGCTTATCAGCTTAGGAGTGATTTCCATAATTAAAGTTCCCCCTTGGTTATAAAATCTTATTAAAGAAACTAATAAAGGTAAAGACGCAAAAAGAGTATAAAATAGTATATAAACCCCAGCTTGAATTCGTTCTGGTTGATAACCCCAGCCAATAATCATAACAAGAGTTGGAATCAATGATCTTTCGAAAGAAATATAAAAAAATAATAAATCCCGAGCAGAAAAAGTGAATATTAAAACTAAACATAAGATAACATTGAATGAAACAAAGAGAGATGAAAATTGATTCGTTTTACAAATTGCTTGCCTAGCATACATAATTAAAACAGCAATTCACATTCTTAATAAAATTATAATATATCTAATATTATCAACTCCTAGGTTTACTCCTAAATTAAATAAAAAGAAATGGTGGTGCGCCTGAACTACTCAAAGAAATCTTAATACCAATAAACAATTCAGGACAAAAGACCAGCTCGATGCTAAAGGGATCAACAAGAAGCAAAATAAAATATACTTTAACATTGTAGAGAATTAAAAATGTTAAATTGATCATTTCCGTGCGTTCGTACAATACAAACTACGAGCCCTAAACCTAAAGCTCCTTCACATGCTACAAGAGTTAAAAAGAAAAGTATTAAGTAAAGTTCTTGAGAAATCTCAGAAAAAATAATTGTAAAAAGTCAGAAGATTCTTAATATGATAAACTCCAATCTAAGTAATGTATTAAGTAAATGTTTATAGGAAGAGGAAAAAGCCACTAACCCACATAAGATTGAGATAAAAGGAAAAATTAAAATAGAATAAGTCAGATTTAACATTAGTTTTGATAGTTTAATAAAAAACTTTGGTCTTGTAAATCAAAATTGAAGAACTGCTTCTCAAAGCTTCAGAGAAGAAAATAACTAGACATCTTTAACTTCCAAAGTTAATATTTTAGGATAAACTATTCTCTGTTATTTTATTATTACTATCCCCTGTTATGATATTTTTTAGTTTATTATTTATTCAGGTAAGCCACCCTTTATCACTTGGTTTAATTTTACTGTTTCAAACTTGCTTAGTTTGTGTAGCTTCAGGTCTTATATCTTTATCCTTTTGATTTTCATATATCCTTTTTTTGGTCTTTTTAGGAGGCCTACTGGTTTTATTCATTTACGTTGCTTCCCTAGCATCTAATGAATTTTTTAGTTTTCGCAGAGAAGTTTTTGCTATATTCACTGTGTTCGTAGTATCAGTTCTTTTAATTGCAATTATAGATATAATAGGATTTTCCTTGTCGGTAAATTATATAAATTCAGAGATGGTAAGAACCCCTAGAGATTTATATTTTTCTAAAACTATTTACAGAGAATCAGTAATAACATTTACATTATTCATTGTATTTTATCTTCTTCTTACACTTTTTGTAGTTGTAGAAATTACTGGTAACTATTTTGGCCCTTTACGATTCTCAACTTATGACAACACCTATTCGGAAAACCCATCCTCTTTTTAAAATTGCTAATGGAGCTCTTGTAGATATACCAATTCCAAGAAATATTTCTATTTTTTGAAATTTTGGTTCTTTACTAGGGTTGTGTTTAGTTGTCCAACTTGTGACTGGATTGTTTCTAGCTATACACTTTACAGCCAGAGTAGACCTTGCATTTTCCAGAGTTGCACATATTTGCCGGGATGTTAACTATGGTTGACTATTACGAACACTCCATGCTAACGGGGCGTCTTTTTTCTTTATTTGCTTATATCTTCACATTGGCCGAGGTATTTATTATGGCTCTTATATATTTCTTCATGTATGAAGTGTTGGAGTTATTATATTATTCATGGTTATAGCTACTGCTTTCCTAGGTTATGTTCTTCCTTGAGGACAAATATCATTTTGAGGGGCTACTGTTATTACTAACTTATTTTCTGCCGTTCCATATATTGGTACAGATTTAGTACAATGAATTTGAGGAGGGTTCGCAGTTGATAACGCAACCCTCACACGATTCTTTACTTTTCATTTCGTTTTACCCTTTGGAGTCGCAGCCGCAACTTTGGTCCATATTCTATTCCTTCACCAATCAGGAGCTAATAACCCTTTAGGCGTCGCAAGAGATATTGATAAAATCCCTTTCCATCCTTACTTTACGTATAAAGATATTGTGGGATTTGTGGTTATGCTTCTATTTCTTATTTTACTAACTCTTCTTCACCCTTATATACTAGGAGACCCTGATAATTTTGTTCCAGCAAATCCTCTTGTCACCCCTGCTCACATTCAACCTGAGTGATATTTTCTATTCGCTTATGCCATTCTACGTTCTATTCCTAATAAACTAGGAGGAGTTGTAGCTTTGGTCTTATCAGTTGCTATCCTTTTCATTTTACCTTTTACTCATAGTTCTAATTTTCGAAGTCTTAATTTCTACCCTTTAAATCAGATTTTATTTTGGGTTTTTATTAATATTGTTATTTTACTCACTTGAATTGGCGCACGCCCTGTTGAAGATCCTTATGTGTTAGTAGGACAACTATTAACAGTTGCTTATTTCGCTTATTACATAATTAACCCTCTTCTACTTATTCTTTGAGATAAAATCTTAAAATGGTTGTTTAGTTTAAATAAAACTTGTGTTTTGAAAGCATATAATAGATGTTTCATCTAATAGCCGAGATTAAATAAATTAATAACAGTTGAAAATAATCAAAAATGTCCTAAGACGACTTAGGATTGACAATCCTATATTATTTAATTAACTAATTTTTGTATTAATATTTCAATACAGTATCAAGCCAATTTATGAAATAAAATTAAACAATCTATTTTGGGGGTTTAATTAAACATTTATACTTAAGTATAAATGTTTAATTAATTTATACAATACAGTTTTGTTAATTGGGTAATTACTATACCTAAATTAATTATCTTCCCAAGATATTATGTACAATTATATAATTATAAAATTAAATCAGATGTTGACACCTAAAGTATTCTGAGTGTATAAGTCTTGTATCGTCTAATAAGACATTCAAGATTGCATTTCAGCGACATCCCAGCATTCATATGTTACAGCCATATAATATACTTCCCAAATGGACTAGTAACTAAAGATGAGGCGGGTTAGGATTGAATGAGGGCTGGCCTTCCCTCCCGAGGGGGTAAGGGCTGGCCCTCAATCCTAACCCGTACGATCCCATTTAAATTTTAAATAGCTATATCCAGGTATGAGTATATCCCCTAGCTTTTAAAATTACTCTTAATTTTAATTATTTAAATAAACTATACAATCAATTGCATTTTAACCCCCTATGGGGGTTTCTAATTTACAGTTTTTCTTTCATTTTTTAAAAACTGTAAATTAGAAATAAGAAAATCATTTATATTCTATTAAATCTTTTAGTTTTCTACAAATTCCGAAGGTTTAAAATTGCTTTTTTGCCCATTAATAAATTAGCTAAAAATATAATAAAATTTATATATAATAAGAGTTTAATACTTTTTTTTAAATGTCTTTTTCGTTAACAAAAAATTAAGACTAAATAAGTAAAATCTCCTAATTTCACAGATTATCCTCAATAATTTATTTTAAGTCATTCTCTCATTTACAAAATATATTCATAGATTAGTTAAAGTAATGAATTTGACTCTATTTTCGCGAAATAATATCACAATTAATAACCTGCTTAAAAATAATATAACTTATATTATATACAAATATATAACCTTTTAAAACTTATATTTCTTCAGTCGCTAGTGTCTTTCATTTAACAATACTAGATCATCGTTAAATAAACAGGGCTCCTTGACTAGCCAATGTCCATACTGTATTTAACATTTACAGCATATCAAAGATTTGACAATTGACCGTGCTACTAGGAGTAAAGAGGAGATGAGTTGGTGCCAATACGTAGCTCACTCCTGGTCACCCAGCAGTAAACTTCTAGCACCAACTCCTCTTGTCCAAGTTAAACACTCATCGACATTAGTAATTAAACATGTATACAGCCATTCTTGCTCTCAAAAAGACCTATTAATTTTTTGCACAATACTTACATTTATATAATATTAGGGCCAAGGCCCTAATATACTCTTCTAATCTACAGTTTTTCTTGAATAAATGTAAAAAAACTGTAGATAAAACCTATTGAATCTAATCAAAGTCCTTTTATATTTATTTGTTCACGAGAATTACTCATAAGTTCGTGTATTGTATATTATTTCTATTACTATTAAAACATTTCATTGTTGTTGGTCAACTATTGTTGGACAGATTAACATCTTTTTTGTTTAATATACTAGTCATTACACTACAAAGGTTACATTTATTATATCTAAATTTACTGAATTACCGCTTGACTTGACAAAATAGATGTACTGTTTAAAGATGGAGTGAGGTCAGGATCGATACGATACTGGTTTCCGAGGTATCGAAAACCAGTATCTAATCCTGACCTCTAATGCCTTAGCATTAACTTTAATTATACTGAGGCTGCTATCCATAAATTTTAAAATATTTAAGGTTAATTTTAAATGAAATCTTAAATTGTATAATAGATTTGAACCCCCCTTAGGGGGGTTTCTAATTCACAGTTTTTCTTGTTTTTTAGAAACTGTTAACTCAAAACATATTTTTCGTCTTGTTTGATAAATATTTAGTTTGTCTTATTTTTTCATTAATTTGAGCAATTTCTTTTTAATATTTTATTTTTCACTAGTTTTTTAAAAACAATCTTCGTTTACAAAACAGTTTTTTGTTTTTTAAAAAACTGTTTTCTAGAAAGTAATCTCAATTATTATTCCTAAGTATAATGTCTGATTAAAGGATTTCTTTGATATGGAAAAGCAAGTGTGTCCAGCACACTTATACTATTAGTTTTATCCTGGCTAAAAATTTGGTGTTTTTAAGAAAATATGCATGAAATGTTTTTAGCGTTATTAACAACTTTAGTTTAAAAAATAAGTTTTTTAACCGCAGCATAAAATATTAAACAATAATTTCAAGATTGATTTAATCTTAAAAATAGATTTGGCAAATCATTGTGCCAGCAGCCGCGGTTACACTCTAAAATCAAGCCAAATATATTCAGTATATAGTTATTTATTTTGAACAAATAATTTTTCATAGAACTGAAAAGTGAAATTTAGTATTTTTGCTTAAAAAAATATTTGTAAAATTTTGTAAACTAAGAAAACTAAAACAAAAACTAGGATTAGATACCCTACTATTTTAGATCTAATTCTATATACTAAAGTATTAAAAGCTATAATCTCCAAATTTAAAGGATTTGGCGGTGATTTAATCCTATTAGAGGAACCTGTTCAGTAAACGATAAACCACGCAAAATCTTACCTATTTTCAGTTTGTATACCGTCATTATTAGATAACTTTCCAAGAAAACAGTTATTGAGATAAAAATTCTTAATATATTAGATCAAGGTGCAGCTTATAAATAGGAAATTAATGGGTTACATTAAGACTTAGTTACACGGATATAAAACTTAAACGTTTTGTTTAAGGAGGATTTAATAGTAAGATTAGTTTAATATGCTAATTTGACAATGGACCTAAATCGTGTACATATCGCCCGTCACTTGCATTACCAAATGAAATAAGTCGTAACATAGTAGATGTACTGGAAAGTGCATCTGATCTTAAGCATCTATCGCCTTTGTTTAAAGCAATTTTTTTAAATATAAAAAATATTTTTTATAATTCATATAAAGTATCTATTAAAGAAACTTTTATTTAGGCTATAGTGAAAAGTATTGTATAAGAAATATTATATTATCAATTAGAAAAAAGAAACCAAAATGCCTTGTGTATAAGAAAACACCAAAATATCAAAATTATTTTTTTTTATCCCGAAACAAAAAGAGCTAGAACTTGTTAAAATTTACGTTTTAAAGTAATTTTAAACTTTTTTTAGTAATGAAATGTTAGCCGAATTTTGTATATCTGGTTTTTTAAAAAAGAAATTCAATTTCACTTTTTCATTTATAAATGGAAAAAGCTATTTCAGGAGGGTAAGCTTCTTGAAAATTTTTTACATGAGACAAACAATTTTATGTTAACTATCTTAGGCTTGAAAGTAGCCACAGATTTAAAAGTGTTCAAACTTAACTTTATTCATAAATAAACTATATTTGTCTTTGTTATTTTATAAAAATATTTTACCAAATCTTTAAATTTAAGAAATAATGATGTTATTAGTAAATTATTTATATAAATAAATTATTTTAAATGTACTTAAAAATTTAATTTATTTTAGATTGAAATAAGGAACTCGGCAAATAATACTTTTGCCTGTTTATCAAAAACATGTCTGTTTGATACAAAAAACAGTCTGGCCTGCCCACTGATTGGTTTTAAAGGCCGCGGTATAATGACCGTGCGAAGGTAGCATAATAATTAGTCTTTTAATTGAAGACTGGAATGAAAGGTCGGACAAAAAGTAATCTGTCTCTATTTTAAAAATTGAATTTAACTTTTAAGTGAAAAGGCTTAAATAATCTCGAAGGACGACAAGACCCTATAAAACTTTATAAACTAAAAATAAATTCATAATTTATATTTTTAACATAAATTATTCTTAATTTTATTTCGTTGGGGCGACGAAAGTATAATGCTTAACTGCTTTCTTTTTAACACAATTATATTTGCACAAAATGACCCTTTAAAAAGATCTAAAGAAAAAGTTACTTTAGGGATAACAGCGTTATTTTTTTTAAGAGTCCTTATCGACAAAAAAGTTTGCGACCTCGATGTTGAATTAAAAACCCACTATGGTGCAGCAATTATAGAGGGAGGTCTGTTCGACCTTTAAATTTTTACATGATTTGAGTTCAAACCGGTGTAAGCCAGGTTGGTTTCTATCCTTGAGAAAAGACTTAACTATTATAGTACGAAAGGATTTTTTAGTTGAAATATTTTCTTGATTTGATTAATTTTTTTACATTAGCATTATCCTGCTGTGATAGTAATCATAGACTTACATGTAAACATAATTATAAATAATTGATTTTTTTTATTATACTTTTAAATTATATTATTTTAGCAATTTGTGTTCTAGTTAGAGTTGCTTTTGTAACCCTTTTGGAACGAAAAATTTTAGGTTATATTCAAATTCGCAAAGGGCCTAATAAAATCGGCTATATAGGGCTGCTCCAGCCTTTTGCAGATGCTGTAAAGCTTTTTACTAAGGAACAAACAACACCCACTCTTTCTAATTTTCTCCCTTATTACTTCAGGCCTATTTTTAGATTGTTTACTTCCTTAATTATTTGAAGAACTATACCTTACCTTTTGAGTTTAACTAACTTTAATCTAAGTGTTTTATTCTTCTTGTGTTGTATAAGTCTAGGAGTCTATTCCACGCTGAGAGCAGGTTGAGCTTCTAACTCCAAATATTCACTTCTTGGAAGACTACGAGCAGTGGCTCAGACAATTTCCTATGAAGTAAGTCTTGCCGTGATCCTACTTTCTTCTATCTTTATTGTCAATTCTTTTGACTTAATTTCGTTCAACTTCCTTCAAGAAAAGATTTGGTTAATTTGATTTATATTCCCTCTTAGTATATTATGGTTAGCTTCGTGTCTTGCTGAAACTAATCGGACCCCTTTTGATTTTGCCGAAGGAGAGTCTGAGTTAGTTTCAGGGTTTAACACAGAGTATAGAGCCGGTGGATTTGCACTCATTTTTATAGCAGAATACGCAAGAATTTTATTTATAAGTGCTCTTTTCAGAATTCTTTTTCTAGGGGCAAATCCAGATAATTTACTGTTTTATGTTAAACTTTCAGCTATTGCATTTCTTTTTGTTTGAGTCCGGGGAACTTTACCTCGTCTCCGGTATGATAAATTAATGTTTTTAGCGTGAAAAAGATTTCTACCAGTAGCACTTAATTATTTGATTTTTTTTATAGCAGTAAAAATGCTTTTTTTTTACACCGCAATATAAATTGTTCTCCGAAAAACAAACAAATAGATCAGAAAATAATTATATTTGTCTTATAAGACAAATATAATTGAAACCCCCAAAATACTCTGTTTTGTATATAGAGGATGTATATCCAATTCTAAGAAGATCAAAACTTCTTGTGCATTTTACACTAATATACAACTCCATCTCAGCATAAAGATAAGATAAGCTAAATGAAGCTAATGGGTTCATACCCCGGAAATGGGATTATTCCCTCTTTTCAATGTTAATTTATAGAAGTAAATTGTTTTTTTTTGTTTCTTTATTTTTAGGAATAACCCTTTGTATTAGTGCTGATTCTTGATTTGGTGCTTGATGTGGGTTAGAACTAAATTTAATATCTTTCATTCCATTTATTTCCTTAGTAAAAAATAGTTATACTTCAGAAGCCTCCTTAAAGTATTTTCTTATTCAAGCTCTGGGCTCAGCTATTATTATTATAGGTTCTATAAGAATTTTAATTTTACCTTTAATAAAATGAGTTGTAGCTTCTTCATTAATACTAAAAATAGGAGCAGCACCTTTACATTTTTGATTCCCTTCAGTGATAAGAGGTCTTAGGTGATTTAGTTGTATAGTTCTAATAAGAGTTCAAAAAATTGCTCCTTTAAGTCTTTTGTCTTATATTTTAAGAATCATAGAAGGAAGTTATTTTATTATTATTGGTATTGTTTTTGGAGCTATAATTGGAAGAATTGGAGGGCTTAATCAAGTATTTTTACGAAAAATTTTGGCATATTCTTCAATTAACCACATGTCCTGGATATTGGCCTGCTTGTGAATAAGAGATTCATCTTGAGTTATATATTTTTCTTTTTATATTTTAGTCTCTAGAACAGTAGTTTATTTGTTTTATTCTCAAAATATAAATCATATTTCTCATTTAGCTGTGTTTAAATGATCATCTTTAAGGTTAGTGACTTGAATATCTTTACTTTCCCTAGGGGGCTTGCCTCCTTTTACCGGATTTATCCCTAAATGATTTGTACTTCAAGAAATAATACATTCAAGAATATACTTAACATCTTTTTTTTTACTTTCTGGTACTCTAATCAGTTTATATTATTATCTCCGTTTAATCTTCTTGAGAGTAAGTATAAGAGTAACAACCACTAAATGAAGAAAAGAAGCTTTTTTTCTTTCCGAAAAAATAAGTTTTTATGTAATATTAAGACTGGGAGGTCTCTTAGTTCCTTCCTTCTTTTTTTTCTTAATATAAAGCTTTAAGTTAAACAAAACTAACATCCTTCAAAGTTGTCAATAAAATTATTTTTTAAGCTTTAGCAATTTATGCATTTTCAGGTTTGCAATCTGACGTAATTTCTACTATAAAGCCATAAATAATAAAGGAGTTTAACACTCATAAGTAGATTTACAGTCTACCGCTTTTTTGTTCGGCCACTTTATTTTAAC